GAAAAAAAATCAAACATTTCCATATTTATAGAGTTGTAAACAAAGGGAAAGAGATCTAAAAGAAAAAAAAAGATTTTTTTTCTAAGATTCCCCTTTTCGTACACTTAATATCATATCGTATTTTTATTCAAGGAATATTTACTATATATTATATTGGTCCGCCAATCTTCTTAAGTCATCAAATCATAATTTCAATAAGATATATGTTTACGACGTGTGAGTAAATAAAAAACCGGAGAACCTATTCTACTTTACAGTTCATTTTATTCAACAATTGACCAAAAGAAAATATTATATTCATAAATAAAATAATAAATTGCATGAACTTAGATCAATCAAATAATGATATTTATATCCAATAATCGGCCTTAATCAATTTCAATTTAATTTGCCCATTTAGATTAGATTATATTCGGTTGGAATGGTGATAACGAAAACGGAAGGAAGAAAAAAAAATTTACAAAACAAAAATGGGATTCCTAAAAAAATAGATAGATTCTCGAATCTGATTGAATTTAATGGTTTACGTTATGGAAGAAAGACGTGTATATGTGATATTAGATATTGACTAGTTATATATGAACTAAAGATATATTTCATTTCTCCTACTACTGTAGGGGGGTTCTAACAGAAGTCCTTTCGTCTCGTTTCGACTGTGACTTGCCTGAATAAACAGATGAAATCAAGAAAAGCTGAAAGAATTGTGAAATAACAGAAGAAATGTAAAAACGAGAATTCTATGGATTCGCGAAGACTCTGTGGATAGAAACGAAAAGGGATATATCGAAGTAGTTCTGATAATTCAATAATATTATTACTGAAATTCGAAGTTCTTAGTTACTTCGACTAGATTAATCCTATCGATCGAATAATTAAGTCATAATTCATTGGTTGATTGTATCATTAACCATTTCTTTTTGTTGGTACGAGGAACTTATCATGAATCCACTGATTTCTGCTGCTTCCGTTATTGCTGCTGGATTAGCCGTAGGGCTTGCTTCTATCGGACCTGGAGTTGGTCAAGGGACTGCTGCGGGTCAAGCCCTAGAGGGTATCGCAAGACAGCCCGAGGCAGAGGGAAAGATACGAGGTACTCTATTGCTTAGTCTAGCTTTTATGGAAGCGTTAACAATTTATGGATTGGTTGTAGCATTAGCACTTTTATTTGCGAATCCTTTTGTTTAATCTTAGAAATAGGAAAAATATGTATTTTTCCTATTTTATTTCCGTGGACTTGTCGTTTGCTTTTTCAAATTAGATCAAGATTTCACTCCTACTATTACTTATACTTATTCGTTTTTATTCGTTGAGAAAATAACCTACGTTAGGGAAGGACTGATTTTCAGATGAGGAATTAGTATACCAATTCGCTTTCATCCTTCCCGTTCGTAGTACAGGGGAAAGTTTTTTCTGATGGTGTTCAAACAATCAAGGGATAGTTCATACTTTATAACTATAAATAAAATAAATTATAACTCGAATATTTTTTGACTCGATTTCAAAAAAAAAAGAGGGGCAAAGTGAGAACTTTGGTCGATTTTTTAGTCTATCTATAAGAGGATATTATATGAAAAATGTAACCGATTCTTTCGTTTCTTTAGGCCACTGGCCATCTGCCGGGAGTTTCGGATTTAATACCGATATTTTAGCAACAAATCTAATAAATCTAAGTGTAGTGATTGGTGTATTGATCTTTTTTGGAAAGGGAGTGTGTGTGAGTTGTTTATTTCAAGAATAGGCTGGATCCAACCAGCTGTACCCTTTTCCGTTATAACTAGGAAAGAAAGGTGCATGATCTTTCGAATTACTTCTGAAGAAATTAAGAAATGATATGTAAGAACCATCACATTTCGTGATTAATTGGCAAATCCACTTTGATTCTCTAACAACCAATAATGTGAGATTGTTAAGATGGTTAAAGCAAATCGTTTGAAGTCTAGACACAGCACGGTACTCTTTCTACCACTATGTTAATATAGAGATCATTTTCAAATGAATATCTTATCGATATAGGACCCTCATCTTGATAAAATAATTTGAATCGCTTGTTCTAAAAATAGACATTTTCCCCCTTTTATCTAATGCTGAATCGACGACCTATGCCTTAATGTATAAGTAAGAAAAATCTTTTGGATTTGAACTGAAGAAAAAAGAAACAACTTTGCTGACAATTACATATTTTTTATTTTGTCAGAAGAGTCCTCCAACTATTTTAGTTTTGCATTAGATTCGTATTTTTTTGGACTATGAATAAAGAAGAGAGGATAGGCTCATTACATTCATAAAATAAGCTATGAGAATTTACCAAGTAATTGAGCGTGAGAGCCAAATGAATCGAAAGATTCATGTTTGGTTTGGGAAGGGATTATGGAAGTTTTCAAATGAACGGAATTATAATCTACTTTCATTAAGTGATTTATTAGATAACCGAAAACAGAGGATCCTGAATACTATTCGAAATTCAGAAGAACTGCGTGAGGGGGCCATTGAACAGCTGGAA